TTTCGCATAGATCTATCTCGCTTTTAGGTTTCGGGGGGTTAACCAAAAGAAGTTAATCGCATGAGTTTCAAACTTGAATTTGAATTTCGAATTCGTTTTTGTTTTATCTTTTATCCCACCTTCAGACGAATAAAGGATGGACATTTCCTCTTTTCGTTAACATTTTCTGCAAGGTAACTATCTCGGTTTCATATCCAAATTTCTATAGAATCCTTGAAAAAGGCTTTCTTTCCTGCATAAGCCTGCATAAGAAAGAAAAGCTTACTATCTTTGGGATCTGATCCTACACCGCTGCTCAATACCTTAGTGGATCGCCTCTATTACATAAGCAGATTACTAACTTTTATCTATCTTCTATTATGTATGGCATAAGTAAGCAGTTCTTAATGTATTGGCCCAAACCTCGTTAATTGATCTTTACGGTGCTTCTTCTCTATCAATTCGATTTTTTTATCCATAGAATAAAGTATCTAGGCATATCTTCGTTCTTCAGATTTTTGACTCATATGAAGTTTCGTTCCTTGCTACAGCTCATAAAAATCGTTGTTTTTGACGATGCATATGTAGAGAGCCTTTTTTTCTTTTTTTTTCTTTCATTTTATCTTTCTATAGTGGAGATAGTCGCACGTAATGACAGATCACGGCCATGTTATTAAACGCTTGTGGTAAGAATGGGTTTCGTTCTAGTGCCCTAAAATAATATTCTAAAGCTTTCGTATGATCCCCATTACTTGTGTGAATAAGGCCTATGTTATAGAGTATATAACTTCGATCGTAGGGATCAATTTCTAGTCGCATAGCTTCATAATAATTCTGTAAAGCTTCTGCATAATTTCCTTCGGATTGAGCTGACATCCGTTACGGTCGTCATTCGATTAAAAGAATCTCCGTTCCAGAACCGTACGTGAGATTTTCATCTCATACGGCTCCTCCTTTATATGCATAATGAGAATATTCAACCGTTTTTGATTCCATGTATCGATTATTCTCATTATGAATTGAGCGGGGCTAGTGTTTTTGCACGAAATTTCTAGCCAACCTTCCTGCGCGGGAGCTTTTGTTAACATCAAACGTGTTGGTACTAGATAGAAATGGTAACTCCAACAATTTCTTTGTCCTCAACGCCCCCTAATTTACAGGAATTAGTCACTTCAACAGTCTTTGATGGTTATATGGGTATCCAAGGTACGAACGAGATGGATATTTGTTGTCCCAACCATTCTTTTAAGTCCCAATCCAGATAAGGAAGGGAGGTCAGTCATTTTTAACAAAGCTTTCGTCTTGTTGATTTCTAGGTGTAGTGCTTTTCCCCTATGCTGCCTATTAGGACTAGTAGAGTGGGATTGACCTGTAATACAGAACCGATAGGTGTAACCTTTCGCTCAATACTAAAATGGAAGCATATGAGGCTGCATTAATCGGGGATACACGACAGAAGGAATTGTTCTCTTTCTAAACTTCACCTTCAATAAGCGTAGATTTTTTCAATAATATATCAAAATAATAATATTTTTTCTTTCTATCCCGAATTTTTTGTCTTTCTTTTCTTATAAGACTGGGGAAAAAAAAGAATCAAATCACACCATCTCTGTAATAGGTAAATGCCTCCTTTTCGCCTGAAGTTGTTGGAATTATTCGTAATAAAATATTGGCCACAACTGAAAAGGTCTTATCAATAAAATTTCCATTTATCCGTGATCTAGGCATAGGTAACCAATCCATTTTAAAATTCTTTTCATTCTCCCTAGGGGGAAAATGATCCTACAAAGAAAGGAATTGTACAATACGAAATAGCATAAAAAAGATTCATAAAAAAAAAGAAATTCAATACAATATTTATATAAAAAAATGTAAAGATACGAGCCCTCTACTACTACTCATATTCAAAGACTCAAATTGCTCCTTTTTGTTTTGCAGGAATCAAAAAAAAGATTTGAATACGATTCGAATTCATCCAATCCAAATGTAGTATACCAATGGGCGAACTAGTCTTATTTAATCGAAGCTGAAGAATCAAAGAATTTTTCTTCTAGATTCGGGCGAAATTGATTGAATTTTGATCCAAAGAGGGAGGGAAAAAGAATCGAATAATTATTTATTCTATGATATAAATAGAATAACCGTCTATTTTGTTTGTGTTATGCGCATAGTCAGTAGACACTATACAATCAAATAGCCCCAGGATGAGTCATTTGTAAGAGATCTATGAACTAATCGATTTTTTGGCGAAAACTTGAATTTAAAGGAATTTTATAATTTTTATGGAATCGTCATCGAAAGGTATCCATTAATCATAGTCTAAAAAACATAAACCCACCAATCCGTTGATTCCTTCCAATTCATTGATTTAATCCCGTATAAATATCATATCAGAAAAGGGCGGGAACATCACCTTCGCAAATATTAACAATCTATCTTTTACTTTAGCCTTTCACAAGAAAAAACTTTTTTATTTGAATTACCAAGCCTTGAATTTGGAATTGAAGTAAAGATCTTTATCAAAAATTGTATATTTTTTTAGTTAGAATTGGGTGGTTGGACCTTACCTAGCCAATCCAAACAAAAATATGAATAACTCGCTATTCATTCTGTTACTGGGTCATAATTGTTGTGTAGGAGAGGTGGCCGAGTGGTTCAAGGCGTAGCATTGGAACTGCTATGTAGACTTTTGTTTACCGAGGGTTCGAATCCCTCTCTTTCCGTACCTTCACCCAACTCACCAACATCGCTGACCATAACAAATCAACCCAGAGGTAGATCCTTCTTTCTATATATATTGATGATTGATATAGATAGATAGATTCTAGATATATATAGATTTTCGATTTCGAATTTAATTGCTGTGATATGTAAAATTATGGAATAAGGTCGACAAGAAATAAAAAGATCTCTGTCGATCTATGATACATGAATGGGAAAAATCCGGATCAAACCCCTCTTAAATCAATTTAGTTTGGCGAAAGGGGGCTAATTTTTCCGAAACCTTTTCTAAACCTTTTTCTTTAAGGTAGGCTTAAGTCTGACGGGAATAATATTCTACGACTAGCAATTCATTTATTTTCAAACCGACCCACTTATTATCTATTATTTGATTGACTACTCCTTTATATGGGAATGGGTGAAGAGTCAAATGTTTTGGCAATTCCTCGCTGTGGGATGAATCTAGATAATTTTGAACAAGAGCTTTGGATTTTTGCTTATCCCTCGCCATAACAGTATCATTGGGTTTGCAACGATAACTTGGTATATCTACCATACGACCATTAACTAAAATATGTCTATGATTAACTAATTGGCGGGCTCCAGGAATAGTCGGAGCCATACCCAACCGAAAAAGGATGTTGTCCAAACGCATTTCAAGTAATTGGAGTAAAACCTGACCTGTTGACCCTTTGGCTTTTCTAGCGATACGAAAGTATTTAAGTAATTGTCGTTCTGTAATACCATAATGAAAACGTAATTTTTGTTTTTCTTCTAGACGAATACGATATTGAGATCTTTTCCCGGAACGTGATGGGTTTCTAAGATCTCTAGGCTTTTTATTAGTTAGTCCTGGTAAAACCCCCAGACGTCGTATTTTTTTGAAACGAGGCCCTCGGTAACGCGACATAAAGACTCCTTATTTATTGTTATTGATATTTCATTTTTTTTAACGAAATTAAAACTGAACTAAATTTTAAATGAAGCGAAATCCCCTGAAGTATTCTATTAATTGTACTCGAACGAATAATGGCACTAGAAGGAATAGTGAGATGAAAGATGTACGTATCCGAAGTTCCTCCTTGTTTTTGTATTAATATTCATTATTTTTTTGTTTGAAATGAAAGTTCATTTATGAATTTCATTTTCATATTTTAGTTTAGTATTTACATTTTTATAATTATTGGAATTGTATTTAATATAGTAATTATTAATATAGTAATTAATTATTAATTGAATTATTGTATATGTATAAATTATTGTTTGTATATATTTATTCTTATGTTTAGTGAATATTTCATTTTGAATTTTTGTTGTATATTTCTTTTTATTTCTTTAGATTCTATAGAATCTAAAGAAATATATAAATAGAAAAGATGGATTCAAAATTTTTTATTTACAATTTCTATATATATTTTATTTCATTAAATAAAAAAAAAAAGAATTCTATTTCTTTTCTAAAAATTAGATAATAAAAAAATCGAAAATTAAGAATAGAAAAAAGAATAGAAAATAGAATAATATATAGTATACAAAATATACCAACATATAAAAATAAGAAAAAAGATCCTTTCCGGAATTGATTTGTTCTGCCGAGATTTCACTTTTTCATTGACGTTTTTTTGTAGTTGGAAGTTTCTATGACATAAAAAATCGTCGACCTTTTGAAAAAGGAAAGGTGTCTTTATTCTTTAATTTCAAAGAAACATTCTCAATCATATAAACAAATAGAACAAATAGAGAAAAGCCGGCTATCGGAGTCGAACCGATGACCATCGCATTACAAATGCGATGCTCTAACCTCTGAGCTAAGCGGGCTCACATAAAATAAACTTTACATGCATAATAATTCCATCAATTATATCTTAGCTATTAACTATCCATAAATCATCAAAAATATCGAATATAAATCGATTTCAAATCGATATTACAGTAAATTAAATAGAGTAAGTAATTAACTAGAGTATATAAATAAGATAAAGATTACTATACCGATCGATAATTTATATTGATTCCATTCCAATTCTAACAATTAAAATCATACATTTATCCTTTTTTTTCAAAAAAAATTGTAATTCGATTCTAATTTTAGATCGAATTATATTAGATATTCGATTCGATTTTGATTCGTTTTTCTAATCTTTTTAATATACATTTCTTTATAAAAAAAATCTTTATAAAAATTGGAATATATTCTTATAATATTAAATATTTTAATATAATATTAAGAAATAGAATTTTTTCTATTCAATTTCAATTTTGAGTTCTAGCTATAACAATTTATATATATTTTATGAAAT